ATTCTCTAAAAAGCCAAGGTCGTGGGTGGCCAAGAGGGCCTACTTGGAGACTTGGGATCTCAGCAGGAAATGCGAAGGTTGCTTAAAGCCGGCCGATAGGCGAAAGAGAATCAACTAGTTCTGATCTGAGTAGGCTCATAACATAATAGGGAATACCCTAACCCTGGGAACCGGGGCCTGGCTATCCTTCGTTTGCGGTCGACGTTCCGGCAAAGTGTGTCCGTCGACAGCTGAATGTTTCGATCTGGTTCGATTCATGGTCTCATCTTATAATACCTAAGGAGCTAATGAAAGTCTTTTAGTCAAATTAAACTGTCTCAATTCCCCGGCAATCGCACCAAAAAATCGACTTCCTTTTTGATTTCCTTCTTGATCAATGACAACTGAAGCATTGTAATCATATCCTAAAAGGCCCTATTCTATAAAGCACAGGTATTTACTAGGACTGCTACGCGGGGTAAGCTAGCGAAGTTCTTTCTTTCACGGTGCCTATCTCGATTCTTAAACAACCTCTACCGTCCGGTCGAGTCAGCTTCGCTCCTTTATTCGTACATCTCTTTCTCGAATGGAAATTTCCCAATAGTCAAGGTAGGACGAAGAATAACATTAGTGGGTATAAGGAGAAGCTGTAGGAGAAGGAGTGTAATCAATATTGAATGAAGTTTATGTAGACTGAAAGCTTAGTAAACTAGCCCAATTATTCATGTAACTAGTTAAAGAAGAGAAAGAGCTAGCAGAATCGTCTTTGCAGCGTAAACTCCTGCTAAATGAATGCCTTTGCTTTGGCTTTGAAAGTCTTTCTGTTCCTGATTCAACTCCTTCATGCCATTGATTGATGCAAGTCTTTTTCCTTGTGTAAGAGATATTCCATCAAGTTTATAGAGACTGAAAGCTGCCTAAACTGGATCAATATTCAGCCAATCCCTTGCAGCTTTATCTCACTTCTACTTCTCGTGGGGCATTGCGATAGGAAGGAATGCCCAGTATACTACTTGAGCCGAGTGATCACAGGTCCGGGGACAAGGTACTCAGTTGTGGAAGGGCACTGCCTCACATTAGTCTTTGTTACTCAGAAGTTGCGTCACTACTTCATGTCCTTCACAGTTCATATTGTGACAAGATGTGACCCAATCAAACACTTAATGTCTCGAGCTATACTATACTCATAGGGAGAGCTGCTCGGCGGTTCCTCACTCTAGCAGGCTATGACATGAAATGTGTAACTCCCAACGCAATGAAAAGTAAAGCCTTAGTTGATTTGCTTGCCCATTTCCCGTGTGGAGAATATGAATATGCACCTCCATCAGAGCAGAACTCTCAGCTGCAGTATTGGAGGAAGCCAACAAATTTCAGAAAACTTGCCTCCAATGTCAATTCTACCCATGTCCAGCAGAATGTGCCTTAGAGCATTATATTATGAAGACTGGAGAAAGCCCTATATTGTATTTCTTTTCTGGATCAAAAAATCCTCCCCTCTGAAACAAAAGATGTAGTTGGAATAAAGAAAAGGGCATTTTGCTTCTTTGCTAAGCAAGGAGAACTTTACAGGAAGGGCTATAATGGCCATCCTCTCCATCCCTCGAGAGGATGTGCAGCAGGTTCTCGAGGAAGCCCACGCCCAGGACATATTGGCGGCGCAAAGATATATGATCACCTGATGACCCTGGGGTACTATTGGCCAACTATGGAGATAGATTCAGCAACATTTGTTAAGAGGTGCAAGGTTTGTCAACTACATGGCAACCTCATACATGCTCCAGCCGTGGAACCCCCTACCCATTTAAAACCTGTGCCCTCGATTTCATCGGGAAATAACCACTCCCTCGAGGGGAAAATGTTTCATTTTAGTAGCAACAGAGTTGTTCACCAAATGGGCAGAAGCAGTTTCACTACGCCGAGACAACTCTCCTTCAAGTTGAGCCAATGCACTTGTAGCTTTCTCGAGCGCTGCCATAAGTAGTAGTTTAACGCTTGATCGAAGCGGCAGTTACCAGGAAAGAAGATCTGAATTGGGGCTCGGGGTCACGTATAATAAGATCCGAAATCTCTACTGGTTGTTTCGATCCACTAAGTCACGAGTACAAACGTGGCTTTCTATCTTCCATACCAGCTCATCCTTCAAAACCTCTAACCCTTGCAAGATGCTCTTCCAAGATTGAGAAGTCGCCTATCCAACTAGCGGAACAGCCCTGACATTTCTTCAATGCATCTCCTTTCGGATTCTTCTATGTCAACCTAGCATTTCGAAACGAACAACTCCAGCCAAACTAGCAATTGGACAGGTCCCAGCTTACTAAGTAAATCGGCTACATTCTCCCGGAAATAAAGAGGGATGCCGGATGTAGAACCCGCTATCGAAGAAGACAACTCCCATCTAGGTCAATGGAAGTCAATCGATCTCGAAAACAGAGAAGAAAGCAGCATCCCGCTCAATGCAAGTAGGGAGAACCCGTTCTTTATCTTGTTTCATCAGCAAATGTGGCAAACGGTGGTCTTATCCTCTTTTACTTATACAAACAAGATATCTGCTAAAGTAAAGGCGAGTAAATAAAGTAAATAAGCAAAAATCTTTATGAAAGCAAGTCCCATCGAGTGGAGTCAAGGCATGCCTTAAGGTAGCGACTGACTTTTTCAGGTGAGATGGTTCAATAGTAGATTAGATAAAGGCTCTTGCTACTTCCCACGGGGGGAGGAAAGTCAATAGCGTAGATAAGGAAGTGGCTATTCTTGTTTGTTCATGACTCCGCTGCGCTCCTATTTCATGGAATAAGCGCCTTTTCTCTTACAGATAAAAGAAATGGATTTCTTCCGGCTAGCTCGAAGGGAAGGAAAGAGCGCTATAAGAGAAAGAGTGCCTCGAGAATCTTTTTGATTTTTACTGAAAGCAGAGGAAGCATTCGATGCATCATAAAAAAAAAGTGCAGCTGCCAGAGCCCCTTACCAGCGGGGGTCCCGAGATATTCTATGATCAAAGGCTTTGTGGTTGTCACAAACTGGATTCGAACCAGCACCTCTGGGAGCAAAAGACAGGCCCAGCGAACTACCATTCATTCTGATCGCGACTTTGTTTACCCGGTTCCCCTCGCGGCTAAAGGGTACATCCGGGTCCGGTCGCATGGACCTACTTACCTTGCTTGTAGACCAGCTGCAGAGCTAACCCTTGTTCTATTGGTTTGATGCTACCAAGACGATATATCACTAGATCGATCGGTATCTTTACAAATTGATAAAGCTTTCGTCTCAATTCATACTTAGCCGCGAGCAATCTACGTTTGTGATCTCGTATATTTTGCTTCTCCGACATCTTACTGACTTTCCCCCTCATCTTTTTGAAAAAAGCCGCTCCACGGTGGTAAAGTCTCATCTTGTGTGTTGGCCGAAGTTACAATAGTGACATTGAACCCTCGAATATGTTCGAAGATCTCGAAATGATCTTCCAGTTCCGGGGAGAATTCGCAAAACTCCATTTCCATCAAGAATTGAATGGACTTTTCCCGTATTTCGACCGGAAAATCTAACAGAGACATTACTGCGGAGATTCTTACCAAAAAATGAGACATTCCATGCCCTCGGAGAGTGCTTTGCCGTGCTAGGTCACTTACATATCCTTTTTTGTCTTTATTTGACCCCAAGAATGGATTGGATCGAAACGACTTTCCTGTCGAAGCCCTTTGTGTCTGTATTAATTTCTGACCGCACGGAATCTCCATAGCCAATTTTCCATTTTTGATTATGAAATCAGAAGGTGCTGCCTTTGGTACTACTCTTATTTTACACGATCCAGGAACTTCCATAACGTTGGCGTGATTCGGTTTGAGCAACGGATCCTGACGTGATACATCTTCGTAATGAAAATTGAGTGTAAACATGATTTTTTTTTATTTCCCAGTATCGATAGAATGAGCACTGTGAACTATCTGCTTCAAAAAAGATAATTGTAAAAACATCAGAGCAATATATCGTAGTGTAGAACATATTTGAAGTAATGGGGATCACATTAGTAGGAATATAGGCCAGTCTCCAGCTTCTATCCTTTTCTTTTCCGCTGGCATCTCGCATTCACGCCCCCGTTTGACTGCTGCTGTTAGAACACCACAATATTCGTCCTTTTGGGCTTAATGCTCTCAATGGTGAATTGATCATTCGATATCCTTCCTCTTCTTATGAGAAGACAGAATGGAATAAAAGTAATGAAACCTGCGATGGCTACTGAATAACCTCCTTTTACTTTATCAATAAAAATTTGACCCGTTCGCCAAATCTTGTTCAGTTCCATCCAAGCTCGGTTTTGTGTGAATCTTCGTGGAAGAAGAAGAAGCGGTTCACCAGCCACTACAGGATCCCACCAAATCATTAAACCTGGCGGCAGCTCGCTCTTTGATCAGTGATTCACCGGTCACTAGATCCATGAAGAATCTAAAAAAAATCTGCTTTTTGATCAGTGATTCGCTGGCCACTAGATCCAGGGATCCCACCTTATTCTCAAACCTGGTGGCTCGGTTGACAAACCTGGTGGCTCGGTTGATTGGAACTCCTTTAGGCTCATCCTGCATACTCATTCTGGCGGTCGCAAGTCCTGCATCCACCAAGAACATTTCTTCCTTTAAGCGTAAAACTTCAGATTTTAAGGCCTTTCCACTGCATCAAAAAAAACTTGAATTAGATCTACGAAATGATCGACTCAAATATATGGTCATCATAAGCTATTTCTTTTCCTCCTCTTCCAGTTCTATTAATAAAAAGGCCATCATGGACCAAGATCCAAAGGGATCAATCTTTTACACCGATGTATCGTACTCTCTCGACCAGGTCATCATAAGAAAAGACTGAAAAATCTTTCCGAAGTGTTATAAAGAGGGAAGGCGCGCTACAACTAACATAACAGCCTCTTCCTTGCCCCCCTAAGAATCCAAGGGTGACCTTTGGATGTTGTCGTGACGCTTTGGTTACGAAGGTTATCGGGGTCTAGGTTTATGGATGGATGAAGTAATCGAAAGTCC